AGATAATACCTTTCATCCTAATCTCATCTACTTAAAAAGGGGGGCCCTCTTGATCACCTGAAGAGATTTTGAGGGCATCATTTTGACCGTGAGGATTGAGCTGAAAAATTATATTATCCTCAGGCTGGAAGAGAAGATTGATGCCAAGTACTATTCAAAAAAAGGAAATCCATTAGGATATGTACAGTGTTCTCTTATGTTAGTGGAATAATTTTGGGATAAGCACTTCCCCACTTCAATCGGTCTCACCGGATCAACTCATGACGAGGACTACCCATGCCATCCGGGCTGAAGCGCTTCCTTGCCCCTTAAATGTTAGGATAATTCAACTAAAAGGCTAAAAAAATGGAAGGAGAATTAAACTAAAAGCCACCTCATTCTGACATTTAGTGAACATTTTTTATAATGAAACTCAACACAAATCTGAGGATAATGAAACTAAAACGCTCTGAAAGAAAAGAAAGATAAAGAAATTATCAATTTAATATATATATATATATATATATTAAATTCAAGATTCATATTCCATGAAGAGAATTCCACACATATAAAACAATGAAAGAAGCATTCAATAGTTTCTTTTTATATATTTCTCTTTCATTTTTTATCATTTTATATATTTCATTTCAAAACAAAAAGGAACCACACATTTCAAGAAGGCGCTGCAAGCGAAGAGAATTCCACACATATCAAAGAAAGAAAGTGAAAGAAACTATAGAAGACTTTCTTTCCATTTAGTGAATCTTTTTATTCTTTGGAGAATTCCACTCAAATTGAAAGAGAACATTCATAATCAATATAAAAATGATAAATAAACTATAGAAGACTTTCTTTCCATTTAGTGAATCTTTTCAATCTTTGGAGAATGAAACGAAAATGAAAGATAGCATTCAACCATTTAGTTCAATAAGATTTGTGAGGCTAAAACGAGAAGCATAATTTAGAGATTCCATTTGTGAGTGATTGAATATTTTGAATATTTATATTCAAATATAAAGGGAAGATTCCACAATTTCACTATCCCTTAAAAACTTCTTCCTCTTCTTATCAGCGCTTTATAGATAGGCTGATTTAGAATGCTTTTTTCGCCTTTTTCATCAAAAAAAAGGTAGCCAGGAGCTCTCACAACACAAATAGAGTTGGAGTACCACGGAGAAAAGCTAGCTGGATAAACAAGACAGGGATCGCCCGCTCGGCAATGCTACCTTTGGGAGGAGAGAAATTGAATTTCATGTAACAATTGAAACTAAAATGAAAAAGCTTGATCGATATATGAACAAGATAACTATGGAAGAGTTGGTGAACATTGTTCTGACTCATAGCTCTAAGATGACTAGCATGAATGAGCCAGCTTCAACACCACCTAGACTCTTAATCATAGACAGACTTGCACTGACCTCAAAATCAAAGGATGAGCCTGGTCTGTCTATTTGTACTGGCTTAACTCACTCCTAAACTCCCTAGACACTGCCAAGGACACATAATGAGAACTGCCCTTACCAGGCAGCGGACGTTTGATAAGAATTTTGAAGTGTCCCGCTTAGTTAACAAACATAGAGTTGTCAAAGGAAAGGGGCATGGATACGAGAAATTCATTTAGTTAAGTTTGGAATCATTGTGGTTTTCTATCTTCAGATTCCATAATTTTTTAATCACCAAGGCCTTTCAGCGATTCGACGCGCCCCCCTAAGCTAGACGCTTCACCTACCTGACCTCAGAGAGAATAGAATGAGTCGCCCTAGACGGAATGAATTGCTCTGTAGGATAGTAGGGCGAATGAATCGCATTAGTGCGATTTGGCTAGCTGAATCGCCCAGCGTTCCTTGCTGTCTTCAAAAGATCTCGCGCGAATCGCGTCTTCGATCTTGCTTTAGTATATCAACCTGGTCAACTGACGCCAGCATCACCACTACGGAAACGAAATTTCCTGAGTCCTTTTTCTGTGAAACAAAGCCAATTTCCACGGGCTTGAGACTTTTTTTGATTAGCCAAGTCATGAACCACCCTGGTTGGAGCCATGGTCTACCCAGCAGTGCTTCATATCGTCCTTGCCTTTTCATCGAGCCAGATTGGAAAAAGGCCCATGACAGATTTTCTTTTTTGACTAAGAAGCCCGTAGGTTGTACGCCAGCCATACGTAGCTGGAACTGTGATGGCCACAATGCTTAGCTATTGCCGATTCCCAAGACGCCTTTGGTTTGGTTGAATGTTGACACCTGATCCACCGTCTGCACTTCCTACATTCACTCCCGAAAAAAAGGAAAACTGGAATTGTCACCTCCTGGTCTGCTATACTTGCGAACGTTGTGCCTGACTGGCGAGTCTGCCGTCTCCACGGCTTTCCCTTTTTCGGGCTGCTCCTCATCAAGGCCTTCGAGTGCCGATCTTCGCTTGGGCCGGCTCCGAGGCTCTACCCTGGCTTTTGTTTGATGGCTTCCTCCCAGGGGGCCCTTTCTCGTATCGCGCGCGCATCTTCAAGCAATCGGGGGAGGCGCCGAGTACATAGACGAGGCGAGGCGGTCCCGGGAATGAAAGCCCATTCCCTCGTGCTCTGGAACTCCTTCACTTCGGTTGAACAAAAAAGGTTCAATCTTGTTCAACCGTAGCGTAGGCGAAACCTGGCAGCCCGCCCAGAGTTTGACGTTCTCCGGTCCTGGAAGGAAACCCTACTTTCCTTCCTTCCCCCAGCAGGCAAGAACACTGGGAGGAAGACGATCAGGATCTCACGTGTGGCAGCTGTTGGAACAAACTCCGAATCCAAGAGGTACCTACCTAGAGAAAAAGGAAAGTCACCACCCAAGAACGAAGAGAGAGAAGGGTGGGGGAAAATAAAAGCCCCACGCTCGACTCTCGAGATTCATGGGCCGTCTCGCGAAGATCTTCGATCCGAACCTTCGCTTCGCATCTACTCTCTCTTAGAGGTGGCGGTAATAGCGGCTTCGCTCTCGCCCCTCGCTACCGCTCAACCTCGCTATCGCATTGATTCTTGCCGGCCCTTCCATCTTTCATTCCATCCATGATCGGTCAGATAAGTTCCATAATCTAGCTTGCCCGGACCGGACTTGAAGTCTTTGGTCGGGCCGGCCGTCATGAATGATCGTTGTTCGGGAACAAAACAAGAAGAAATATTAAAGGCTTTCGCTATCGCTCTTCGCCTAAAGCCGTCACTTCGCTCTTCGATCGCTATCGCAAGAATATAGCGATCGAAGACGCTCAGCTGCTTCGCGTATTACGAAACGAAAGCCGTATTGCCCGAAGGGGGCATGCTGCAAGAGCGTAGGTGAGTGGTAAGCGTAGGAGGCGTGCCCGAAGGGCAGCGTTTTTTATTTTTGGTTCCAGGTGCCGTCGCTAGATTGAGATCTGCAGGGTGGCGGGGACTTCGACTGTACTGTAGGGGTGGTAGGCTTAGTAGGGCTCGAACCTACAATATCACCGTTATGAGCGGTACGTTTCAACCAATTAAACTATAAGCCCCTACTTCTCTCTACATGCAATTCGCTCACTTCGGGAAGAGCGGACGGAAAGAGGAGGCCTTTGCTCTATCTGCTTCTTCCTCTTCCCAGGAATGAACAATTGGAAAAAAAAAAAGAAAAAAGATCTTTCATAACATAAAAAAATATATGAAAATGTATCCAAATAGAATAAGAATATATGAAGCAAGCGGCCCTTTCGCGACTCAAACTGCCGGTACGCTTTCCGGCTCGCGACGACTCAAACGGGCGGGGGCTCTCTATTTGCTTGCAATGCCGGCTATTCGCCTTTAGTTAGAAGTAGAAGTAGAGGGCGCCGTTCGCCCCACACTTAAGAAAGAGTCAAAAAGAAAAAGGATGGATGAAGTAAGAAAAAGTAAATAATATTTGAGAAAGAAAAACTTGGTTACGGGAACCGAAGGTTAGGCCGACTACTATAGCTACACCTACCTTTCTTCCTACCCCCCTTTCTTCCCCTTTCTGTCAATGTTGCCAATTCCCAGAAGACTAACGTACCCCCGAAAATGGGTTCATGTTGAAAGATCCCATTCTCAAAATGTTGGGATCAGTCAATTTAATATATAATAGAAGGATCCTATTCTAAAAAATGTTAGGATAAGATAACTCCATTATATCTGCCGTATGGAAGGATCATATTGAAGATCATTCAATGAGGCATAATTTGAGCAAAAACAAGTAAAAAAATGAAGGAACCACTATATCTTACCATATGGAAGGATCCTATTCTAAAAAATGTTAGAATAACTCCACTATATCTGCCGTATGGAAGGATCCTATTCTAATCTTTTTCTAATCTTTAGGTTTAGGGATTCTTCCCTGAAAATGGGTTCACGTGGAAGGATCCCAAGAGAAGATCAGGCCCTTGTTTAAAGCTTAAAGGGATGATTCCACTCACTTCGAACCTTGACTGAAAGGGATCCCCAAAATACAAGGGCCTTCTGCTGATTTTTTATTCTTCCAGCCCTATATAGCTTTATCCCTTATGAAACGCCCAACTACTTTCTTCCTCCGACTTCTTTAGCCACTTCCGCATCTGTCGTATTCGGGCTTCGTGGCGGAGCATTTAGCAATGCCAGCCGGGTGAGGGCTGGCTGTCTGGGGACAGGTTAAGGCAAGGCCTGCGGGGCTTGCTTCTCATGAGATTGGGTTAGGGAATCTGAAAGGGGCTCATAAACCAGGCGGGCGGGCTTTTGGGCACACGGAAAAGGGGAAGTGGATGGAGGGTGCTTCTCCGCTATAAAAGGGGTGGGGCATAGGTGGTGGGGTCGCTATAGTGGCTAGGGTGAGTCTTCCTGCACGGCGGGACGCCCGGCTCTAGACGAGCGGGGGTTACCACCACATCCTCTCCCGATTCGAACGACGACCGATGGCCATGAATGTTGAAAACAAAGCGTTTTAGGACGGCACCGAAAACTAGTCTGGATAATCGAAGTGGGTGGCTATTCTCGCAGACGGAAAGACTCAACGACGAGTAGACTTCTTGCAGCTCAGCTCGTCTGACTACGAGCCTAATCTATTCTATTCTATGGTATCTTAGGCTTTTTCCTTTCTATAGACTCCTAACGCGCTACTTGCCTCTTCACTCTTCCCTTAACTATCGGACTGGACTCTACTTGCAGCCCCTCACTGACACAACCCCCTTATACTGACCTGACGACTGGTAGTTTCATTACTCAATCTTGCGCAGGGTGGGGCAACGGCTCCATCGAGCAGTCACCACAGGCCAGTTTGTTTGGCATAACAGGACCTAGTCTATAACTGAAAAGATTATCCCCGTCATACCTATTCTTTCTTTCTTCCATCCGTCTGTCTTCATCCAGCTGCATCAGACTACACAGCCTGATGCTCATTTCTTCAGAATCTGCTAGCTTTGGCTCCAGCTAGCTTCAACTAAAACACCAGCGTCGTAGACTAAGTGAAAGAAAAGCCTGCCCGGGACAATAGGCTGATAAAATAAAGCGAGCGCCTTATGCATACGTCCTCTGAGATATGGATTTTGGCGAGCGTGGGCAGCAAGACGCATTATCTATTAGCATAGCAACCTCTATTCCTACGCCAGCGCTTGGTAAGCGAAGCATCTATCAATCTAAGAGAAGGAGGGCTAGCGCGCTACTTATAGCATAGCACTTTGAATGGCTCGCTTAAACAACCTGACGCGCACCTTCCTAAATCAGCTTGAGCGTTGCGGCATTAACGGTAGGAAGCCAACGTCTTGTGTTCCATTCTTCCGCCTCCGTAGCTTGCAGCTTAAAAAAAAAAAGGCTAGCTAGCTAGCGCGCCTTAACAGCCGTAGCGCGCAAGCGCGCGTACTCCCTCCCACTTCCCTCCGACTCAGATTTTTTCCGGAAAAAAAGTAAAGTGAAAATGGAGAACTGAATTCTTGGAACTATTTGAACACGACGTTTCCTGGGGAGTCGGCATCCATTATGTGGAAGTTGGGTCACATCGTGGATGTACATAATTTGAGATTGATCTCCTACTCCTTCACTTCGCTTACACTCAGCAAAGGTATAACCTTCTCTCCAGCTCAAGATCACAGCTTTCTTTTTCCTGAAATAAGTAGATCCTTTCACTTTCATTACAACCGACTTCATCCCCATCTTTCTGGCTGATCGCCCGACATGTTCTGCAGTTGCTTCAGCAGCATACCGAGAAAGACGAGACCCCCCTTTTCTTTCCTCCAAACAACCTGCGGAGGCCCCTGTTTTTTTATTCCCCCTAGCATCCGTCACGGTAACAAAGGTATTATTGTGGATCGGTGGTAAATGGACAAAATCTTTGTTTTTCCGCTCCAATTGCTCATCTTCCTCCGAGATGCTCTGTACGAAGTTCATTGATTTTAAACTCCTGCCCGCAAAAAGTGCTTGCTCTACGCGCTCGGCCGTCGTTTTTTCCTGGGGCATCGTATTAGAAGTGTTGAGAAACCACTTGCTCTTCGTAGCGCTCTCACTCATCAGTCGCTTCTGACATTCATTCCATTTTTATTTTCCTCGTTACTTGACTGAGCATAGCGGGCTCCGCGCCCTGGCTTCTAATGAAACCACCTATTATTGGATTGATTCCTCTCTTGGCGGTTAGATGAGATGGCTTCTTTCGGATGTTATAAACTTTTATACTGCTCATTCGGTTCTCAAATGATTGAATAAGACTGTATTCAACAGCTCTTGGCCGAGCTCGCACTTTCAGTTGAAGTTTAAGTTCGAAGTCAGTGGAAGAATCCCTTTATATTCAAATAAATATAAATAAAAAATCACTCAAAAATTGCATCTCCCTAAATTATGCTATCTTTCATTTTCGTTTTAGCGTCAAAAAGAGTTTCAAACTAAAAAAGGCTATCTTTCATTTTCGTTTTAGTTTCATTCTCCCTTATCACTCATTTCCCTAAATTATGCTATCTTTCAGAGCGTTTTAGTTTCATTCTCCTCCAATTTAAGATTAGATTAGAAATTGAAAACTCTCCGCCTCTTCGCTAAGCAGCTGCTAAGCTGCTCTCCGCCCCAGATGCTCCGCTCCGTGTTCGATTGATGAGCCAGCCCTCTACTATGGATTGTTGGTCCGCAGCCCCGCCCTATAGAATGAATAAGGAGAGGCCTATCGATGACCGAGCCACTCTGATACTACTCCTGACCTCACCCCGACCAAAGAGTGATCTTTGAACGCTACTACGCATCCTTACTCATAGTAGAGTGTAAGGTAGGTTTGGGTATAGCAGGACTTGAACCTGCGACCATTAGGTTAAAAGCCCAATGCTCTACCAACTGAGCTATACACCCAAAGAAAGATGTAGTAGTCAATAAGGATTGGTGTGGAAAAGAAAAGAGGGCGGCCCCTCTTCTTCTCATCATATCACTGGGGCGCGGCTCTGTATGAGGCTCGTACTGCGGAGCAAGTCTGGTCTTGTTTCCACTCATTGAAGATTCTATCTACAAAAGAAGGTCAACGGGGGATACTAAAGTAGCTCTCACTGACACCATCTACGAGAAGGTGAGGTCGTCTTTCTTTCCGGCCGCCGTACGGTTCGACCGAGAGGAGCAGTTATCTATGTAATTACGGTCTTTGTTGGCCTCGGTTGAGCACTCTCTTTTCTTTGTCCAATTCCGTCTTACCAACCAAGACTGACTTCTTACCAACCCGCGAAGGGTTGTGAGGCTGGACCAGGTACGAAGAATGGATCTCTATGTCTGTGCACGGAAGTTGCTGGCCGGCGGCCGCTCAACTGTTCGAGCACAGTGCAGTGGTGGTTGGTTCCGATTCGACAAGGGTAGAATGCCTGGTCGAAGGTCCAGTACAGTAGGTAGCAGGCGTGTTCGTTTTGGCTCCCGAGCGAGAACGATAAATAGGCGATGCACCATCCTTGCTGCTACGTACGTTGACCTTGACTTGACAGAAAAAGAAAATGGAACCCACACTCAAAGGAGGACCACAAGCTCGGCGGGGTGATGCCGTCAAAGAAGTGATCAGCATTAAGATTAAGAAAGTTCTTGGGGTTAGCAGTGAAAGAAAGAGCCCGGCATTCATTTCTTAATTCATAGCTGAGTCTACTAAAAGAGGGATCAGCCTCATCGTGGTGATTAGAGGACACCTCTGATCGTTCACCTCTAATGTGACACGTTCCCTCCCAGTTATATGATCAACGGGATCAGTCGGCTAGAGAGCGGGGCTATTCTTCTTCCGGGGAGGCAAAGTCGTCCCCTCTACTGACCGAACCCTCAGTTCGGAGGTCTTCGTCAACATGAACATTTGAAGGCTTCGGTTGGTCACCATTACTTGACTTAGAAAGGCGAACATCTGGGCAAGGGTGCAAGATACGGCCAAAAAGCTACGAGCGAAGCAGCAAGCGTGCAAGTGTAGGCGACCGTTCAAGACAGGAAGAATGGAACACAAGACGTTCCGCAAGCAACGACGGAAAGCGTGCAAGTCTTAATACTAGACTTTGATAGAAGCTTTCAACCTCTGTTTACAAGACGTTGGCTTCCTACCTAGCTCGCAAACTCGTTTTTTCCAGGCTCGAAAAAAAAACTAACTAATAGTTAGATATAATTTTTTATATATTCTCTATCTATATATAAGTCAATAAAAAATTATTATAGTTTTGTTTAAGGATTCCTAAAATGTGAAATGTTAACTAAATGGTTGAATGCTTTCTCAAATTGAACTCTTTGACATTAATATATATATATTTCATTTATTATAATTTATTATATTGAATATATATATATTATTATTATTATTATATATATATATATATATAATAATATTCAATAGTTTCTTTTTATATATTTCTCTTTCATTTTTTATCATTTTATATATTTCATTTCAAAACAAAAAGGAACCACACATTTCAAGAAGGCGCTGCAAGCGAAGAGAATTCCACACATATCAAAGAAAGAAAACAAAAGAAACTATAGAAGACTTTCTTTCTTCATAGTTTCTTTAACCATTTAGTGAATCTTTTCAATATTTTGAGAATTCCACACATTTCAAATGAGTCATTCATAGTTTATTTAATATTTCAAAAAATGGGAGGATAATGAAACACATTTCAAAAACGCCCTGATGAAAGATCTCATTCAACCAAGGAAGAGAAGAGCCACTCAAACTTGATGAAAGATATCATTCAACCAGATAGTGAATATTTTGAATATTTAAGGATAAACACTTTCCCCCGATGCTTCAAAAGTGGATCGACTAACTATCAGGAAGTTGGCTGCCAAGTATGTGGGAAGTTTTGTATAAACGTTCTTATGAGGCCTTCCTAGATAAACCATAATAAGCTCAACGAGCCATAGAAAAAGCTCATTCAGGTGAATGTGGAGGGCATGTGAACAGTTTCATGCTATCTCAAAACCGAATGGCATTTTTTTGGACAACTATGAAAAAAGACTGCTACGATTTTGTTAAGAAGTGCGTGAAGTGCCAGATCCATGCCGACCTGATCCACGCCCCCGTCGATTCCCTTCATTCATCAACCTCTCCTGGGGCATGCCTAGTGTATTCACTGGTGCCACACCATTTTATATCTTCATTACCATATTAGTGCTTTTCATATTCATATTAGGTAGTAGGTAGGCTCTTCTCTTGTTAGAAGCCTGATAATGCTGACTCTCTCTTTAAGTGCCTTTAGTGTAGGATTTGTTCTCAACCATTAGCTGTCTTGAAACAATGGTTGGAAATGGCTCCTATAGGTTGTAATAGGGTTTTCTCTTTTCGAATAATAATAATTAATGAGAGTTGTTGGTTCAAGGAATTACCTTGTACTCTCTCCGGTTAATAAAGGATGGTTTACTTCTCCATATAATTCTCTAATGAGTATGAATGCACATTGCATGAGCAATGGTATTGCGGGGCTAATCCTCACCATATTGAGGAGGCTTTTAGCTGCTACCAACGGAAACTAGGCTGCGACTTGGAAAAACCAAACTCGAGCAAGCTCAGGACTTGCGGTGAACTGGCTGCCCCAACGATTTTCCAGCACCTACATGATGGTGCTATGATGCTATGCTCACCAAAGAAGGCTGCAGCAATGAATGATGCCTTCACCACCTGCACCACAGCAGTACTCACTAACGAAAGCAGCAAAGCTCACCGGTGGTGCCTAGTAGCTGCGAAGTCCTCACCGACTGCAAAAATCCACTAGCAAAGCCCACCTACAATTCTCACGAGCGAAGCCCACCGGCGATAATGCAGTGAAGCCTACAACTGCGATGACAAGAGCAGCCATGGAGAGGAACGGCGGTGGTGGTTGGTGGGGGGGGAGAGGAATGGGAGTCGCGTTAGAAGGGAGGAGCCATGGAAGGGGCATCGATGGATGTGAGCTGTTCTTTAAGGGCGAAGCGAAGGGGTGGAATGGATCTGAGGAGGCGGTGGAAGGAAGTTGTTGCTGAAGGAGCTTCTGACACACATGAACACATTTTGCTAATTTATAAGGTTTGGGGCTTTAGTGCATGAGAAGAAGCTCAACCTTGATCAGAATGTGAGTTGACTAGTGCTTGACATTCCTATGGTTACCGCAACTTCACTTAGATGACATGGATGCCCTAGAATAGGTGGAGCTACGCTAATGAGAGTGTGAATTCTTGCCCAACCCGTGTGACTTAGTGCTTAAGTGAAGTTATTCATGCCCAATGAGGTGAGGTAATATATATAATAGGGCAAAACATCAAAGACCAGAAGAAATGGTCGATGGATTGGTTTGAAGGATTCCATTTTAGCCACTCCCTATGAGGAGAATAATTTTCATTCATTGGAGGTATGGTGGGACGCACATATATACAAATGTTCATACATACATGCATGGGGTGAGATACTTAAACCTTTAATTAATCAAATAATTCTTAATTAATCAATATTAATATATTTCTTCAACAAATAGATATCTACATTTACAAGACATGGGGTGGACACATCAAACTTTAGACCAAAGAAGGATAAATGAAAATACTACTTCTCTCACATACAATAAATGAAAAAGTAAGGTCGTTAGTACTAAGATAATATTTTTGCTAATCAATTTTCAACATATATATATATGGCTGAATTATATATGTTGAGTAGCAGCCACAATTTCGTTATGTGAATTTAGAAGTGGAGAATGAGAGCTTTTTTTGGGCTTCCTGCGTCTGTGGCTCAACCAACTAGGAGGAGCCGTATGGCTGGCCAGATGAATCTACCTCATCAGCCATGGGCGGCTGTGGGTGTACCATTTGGCTATGACTTGGTCCTTCGATGCAGCTACGTATGCTCCTGGTCTGGTCCCTGCATCTCCCCGCGTCAATCAATAGGTTGGGTTTAGGTTCAGTGGTTCGGAGAATGAGCAGCAAGGTCAGAGGATGGGACATGGATAGTAGTCAGGGTCATATATTCATATCTGTATCACGTCCCTCTTTTTCCTCTTTCAGCAGCGGGGGCTTATCCGGCAATAAAGAAGCCTAATCCATTCTTTTCTGGTCCAAACTAACCGGCTTGGTTGGCCCTTCTCGTTTATATTAAATTAAAGCTTCTTCAAGACTAATGGTCGAGTGCATAGGGAAGAATTAGGAAGGAATCTACGTATTAACAACGTGTTCACTCATCCAACGTGGAGAAAGTGTTCTATATTTGATTTCACGAAAGGTCGAACCCTCTCTGAACACCTTGTGACTGCTACTGAACACCGGGGTACTGAGTGAACGAATGAAGCGGGCGGGGGAGGTGGCTCGAAACTTATTCTTTAAAGGTCGAGCTTTGATTCTCTCATCAATCAACCACTTTTTTTTTTCTTTTCTAGCCCGGTGATATCGAGCCTCGAAGCGACTGCCAAACTCTAAATCTTGATTTAAGTCAGACTTTTTTTTCTTTTCATTCGCTGACAACTATTATAACTTAGAATAACCCTCGACTGAGGAGTGTGTCGGGAGCCCTCGGAATAAGTCCTACCCATACCTAAACCTAAGGGCGAATAGTTCAGTGAGTGGGTTCGGGTAACACTCTACTTATTGATCTACCTATTCATTCCTCCCCAATAGAAGATAGAGCTACCTTCCTTCAGGGATTGCTTGCATTGACGGTCATTACATTTCTTCCATTGCTAGGCAGGTTCCGTTCCCAACCCAACCTCAGTCTTTCGATGTAGGTTGCGGACACATTTCATTCTCTCGAGCAGGGACAAATTAGGGCCCTATTCATTTCTCATTAATAGATTAATGTGACAGGGGGTCGTTTTACTCTCTCTCAAACAGTAGGTTTTCGACGATTGATCCGAGAGGCTTTTAAGAGAGAATAGGGGCGAGAGCGAGATGTTCAGGATTTCTATCTTCATCCCCCAGTCTCTCTCATTGATGAAGGGGGACATATTCATCCATCAAACTCTTAGTACGCTTATTTTAGTTGACCCATCGAACGAACCCAACCTTCTATTTCAGATAGATAGATGTTCAGCTTAAATCGTTTCATTGGGATCAGTAGATGGGAATATAGACCCTCGAGTGGAGTAGGCAGCGAGCAGCGAGTGGAGTGCTACTCCACTCGCTCATAAGCACGGAACGAGCCCTTAAAGGATAGCCCTTTGAGTATAGTTGTGAGAACTCCACGGGCAAAAAGGAGATGAAATATATATGGAATGCAGAACGAGCATATTCAATAGAGAGTTCCGTTCAGGAACGATCATATTCAATAGAGCGAGTGGAGTGCTTACGCACGGAACGAAGCTAAGGGAAGCGAAGGCTGCTAAGCCGTAGCTAGCAGTGTATGAGACTCTATGGGGCGATTCCGGCCGATAGCCCTTTTTTTGTTTGAAGACTTTTTTCTTTTTTTATACAAGTGAACAGCCAAGATCATTGTGGGTCCTCCATTGGTTCATTTATGAGGAACAAGGCGCCTTCATTAAGGACCGGAGCTTTTTCACGGCGGGCAGAGAGTCTGACTTTACTGTGTGCAGGAGGCAATCTATGAGGCTTTTAATGGTAAATCAAGGGTCCGGAGGAGAATCATGATATGGACGGACAGCGCGTATGATCGGACTAACTGGAGCTTTCTTTATAATTCTTTCAAAGGTTGGGCTTTTCTGACTTGACTGTTGGATTCAATTCCATGGGTAAAGGCCTGTATCTACAGACCATGGGTGGGTGGCACCACTAATCAATGGTAGACCATGTCGTTTTGTTAAGGCGGAGAGGGGGATCAGGCAAGGATGCCCCTTGTCACCCGGTTGCTGAAACGCTTTTCTGAGTGGAGTAGAAAAGAAAGCTCAACCGATGGCTGCAGGTGAAGCGAAAGGAATGCTTCTCGCTCCAGAAAGACGAGCGTTGAACTCGCGGACGACACCATTCTTCTGGGCGAAGCCTCTTCCAACCAAAGAAGCCAGATGCTTCAAGGTAATCCTTGATCATTTGAGCAGGGGAGGCGAAAATGAATGAAAGAAAGAGTCAGGTCTTCTTTTTCAAGACCATTATCCCGACCAGGTCGGGTGGGAGTAGAAACCGCAAGGCTGGAGGACAGAATTCTCTACTTTTGAGTTCCATTCACTGGAAAGAAAACCAGGAGGGGTTTTTTGAGAAAATGAAGAGGCGAATTTGCGGGTGGGCCAATAGATGGCTGTCACTCCCGGGGAGAATGAGACTGATAAAGTAAAGGCTGTTATAGAGTCCATGCCAATTTACACAGCTTCCGCTATCACAGCACCGATCTGGGTAGGTGACAAGATTGATGCGCTGCTCCGCGGGGTCGAAAGATCAAAGGAAGCTACACTTAGTGAGCTGGAATATGGCCAGGCCAAGCACAGAGGAGGGCTAGGCCTAGAGAAGAGAGAAAAGAACGGCAAGCAAATGCTTCCTAGGAAGCAACCTCACGTATTGAGAACCTGGTAGAAGGAAGGAATAAAGAACTCGGATGCAGACCCGAGCGAACGGATTCTCTCAAGGGCGTTGAAAACTCGCCCAAACGCTTTAGACAAAGTGGAAAGAGGAAACTTTCATCCTTCCCGGTCTACTCTCACCATGGAATGAAAGAGAGTGCTATATAGCAAGCCACCCAATCATTACGGTCTTCAAAGGAAGGACTCACTTTGGGCGTAGAGGTTAAAGGCGGGCCGGCCAGTTACCTGCGAATCGACGGCTGAAGACGTGGGAACACGCAAAAATCTGGACGAAGAGCACTTGAAGCATCTATTTTAGGTGCCGCCCGGATAGAAAACCAGAGGAGTATAACAAACGGCCCCAATCCTCAGTGAAAGACTGATCATGGATAAGGAGCGAAGACAAGGCGCTCACTTTGCAAGGCAAGAGACAAGCAATTGAGGCGAATCTAGCTCTCAGACGAGCTAGGACACGAGTATAGGCTATCAATGCGTATATAGGGAGTAGACTTTCACATATAAAGAAATCCTTTTTTATGTAATTGTTTCATTGCAGCATGTTTTGGATGACTGGAATGGAAACGGATTCAAGGTCATCAACTAACACTTGATCTTGGTCTATCTCAACAGGCACTGGACGATCCGCTATTGGAGAATCCATGGGGTAAACTCTGATCTAACTCGCTCGGGCATTATGAGAGAATCATTCACTGATGATAGTCAACTATTGGTGATGCTGTTCGGGTAAACTACTGGACTAACTAACGCGCTACACTAGGTGGTTAACGCGACTTAGGTGGTGAACTCTCACTGCTGCTTTCACTCATGACCCCCTTTTTTCGGTCTAATTTCGGTTCATGTTGAAAGACCCCCGCTTGCGCTGAATGCCATGAAAACTCTTTTTTATGATTCAAAAAATGGGAGGATCACACATTTCAACATGCAGCATGAAACCTAATATTCAGATTTTGGGAGAATGAAACGAAACTAAACTCAAAGTAGTTCAAAATTGGAAATCTCTTTCCACACATTTCAAAAACAAAAAAGATGTTAAAACACAAAGAAAGACAGAAAATATGGAAATTGATTGATGATATATATATATATTAATTCATATAGTTATATATAAAAGAAAATAATCAATATAAAAAAGATAAAGAAACTATAGAAGACTTTCTTTCCATTTAGTGAATCTTTTCAATCTTTGGAGAATTCCACACATATCAAAACAAAGAAAGATAGCATAATATATGAGTTATATGAAATTGAAAATATTCAACAAAAATAAAGACGTTCTCACTTAGGGATAACTCCACTATATCTGCCGTATGGAAGGATCCTACTTTCATCTTTTTCTAATCTTTAGGTCAAATTGAGGTCTCATTTTTATTCTTCCACTATTTCCGAACCTTTCACGAACTTCAAGGGTGTAAGTGAAGAGAATAGATGAGATGAAGTCCGTCCCTTAGCCTAGTTTAGTCTCCACAGCTGACGCAACTCCGTACCTTAGTGTAGTCTCCACAGCTGGCGTGACTCCGTACCGACGCCTCACTACTACTTAATTTCATTAAATTAATGAATTCATTAACGGCTAAGCGATTTCATAACCTTTGCTTTCCTTAACCAGCTGACCTTACTTCGTCACCTTCACGTACTTTCTTCCTTACTTTCTCAGGTCTAACCTTCGCCACTTCAAACGGGCGCTTCGCCCCTATTTTTTTTGTTGAATTAGAAAGGGAAAGAAAAAGAAAGGAGGGCTTGATGATCGGAGAAAGGACGTGGAAAAATGGGGAACTCGGTCGGTGGGGGAACCCGTAGGAAGGGGGGACGACCCACCGAATTCACATCAGAAATCGCCAACATGAACACAAACGAAAGATTGAATTGCGTATAGAAAGAAAACCGCCTGCCGCCACTTCTATTCTCGGAGCTGAGGTATATGAAGAATGGCTTCTTGGTCCCTTTCGTCCAGTGGTTAGGACATCGTCTTTTCATGTCGAAGACACGGGTTCGATTCCCGTAAGGGATAGGTACTCATTCCCGGCCGGCGGTCTCATTGCTGAGTGATCGCTCGCTATATGGCTTGAAAGGGTGGTCCTTCGCTTCCTCTCCCTGGCTGAAAAGCCGTAGTGCGCTAGCGCGCGCCCTTGATCTTTTTCAGCCGGTCGAGTGAGCTTTCGCTTCCTCTCTCCCAGCAAGCAAGACGAGATGAGATCACCACTTCTCAGTAATGGACTTCCTTTCATTCTTCCTTAGCCTTAGATGTCCTTTCATAATAGATTCTCGAACCTCCGACAGAAAGAAGTCAATGCATGCGTTCTTTCTCTCCTCCCCTCAGCCACACATCTCTTTCGTTCGCCCCATTTTTCTTTTTTGCTTTTGGCCGTTTTTGTTAGGCATTGAACCCCACCTTAGGTGCTGAGTGGTGTCTTCCCTCCCTAATACCTAAGAGTTCCGTATAAAAAGGACCCTTTCTATAGCATGGCAGTAAGCTGTAAGTTGGCCCAGTCTCTCGCCCAGCCTTCGCCTTCTTCAGTGGCCAAGTTGAAGCGTTCAACGGTTCTTCGGTCTACCACCTTTCTTTTTCAAGGTTGAGCTTGTTCAATTGAAGCTAATGCTATGCCCTTGTTCAAGAGAAAGCGAGGACTTTCTTTTGCCCAAACAAAAGAGATTAGCCTCTTGATCGATCGATTGATTGGATCGAAGTACGAAGGGCTTCATTGAAGTGTGAGATCAGACAGACCGAGCAACTAGCTGCTGCAGGATTGGACGTCTATCTATCTCACCACGTCAATGACGGCGGAAGGAATGCCCTTCTTTCTTACGGCTCGTTACCGCAGCGCTCGTTCACTCCAAGTGTAGTGTCTTTTTCAACCTGTAGTGTATCAGCTCTGGCATTATTGAACGAAAGAGATGCCGGGTCGGTCAATTGCATTAGGTAGGAGATGCAGGACCTGTCTTAACCGCAAGTGCATTCGCTATTCGATTCAATCCTCGATCCCACCCCCCTTCAAATCGGTTCATGTGGAAGGATCCCATTCTCAAAAGTGTTCGTTAGTTCTCAGTAATAGTGAAAAATGAAAATATGAGGAGAATTCAACACATTTCAAGAAGGCTCAAATCTGAGGTTCACTCAAAGGCGCTGCAAGCGAAGGAGAATTCCACACATATAAAAAAGAAAGAAGCACTGAAATCTTATATAAAAAAAGATAGTTCACACTTTTGAGAATGAAACGAAACGAAAACTCAAAAAAACGCTCTGAAAGAAAAGAAAGATTATCCATTATTCTTTATTATATATATATAAATATATATATTTATATATATATATATATATTTATTCCATGAAGATAATTCCACACATATCAAAAAAAACAAAGAAAGAAGCACTTAAATATGAAATAAAATAAGATAGTTCACACTTTTTAGAATGAAACTAAAACGTGACAATCTTTGGAGAATTCCACACATTTCAAATGAGTCATTCATAGTTTATTTAATATTTCAAAAAATGTGAGGATAATGAAACTAAAACGCTCTGAAAGAAAAGAAAGATAAAGAAATTATCAATTTTTATTGATTATATATATATATAATATTTATATATATAAAATAATATATTTATTATTTATATTATTATATATATATAAATTTATAGCATTTCTTTAAATTTCAAGATTCAACCATTTAGTGAATATTTTGGGATAATGAAACTAAAACGCTCATGTTGATCTTTAGTGAAATAAGATTTTTTAGGCTAAAACGCTCAAGTCTTCGTAGCTCGCCTGAGAATTCAAATCAAATCAAAGTAGTTCAAAATTGGAAATCTCTTTCCACACATTTCAAAAACAAAAAAGATGTTAAAACACAAAGAAAGACAGAAAATATGGAAATTGATTGATGATATATATATATATATTAGTTCAATTTGAGAAAGATAGCATTCTTACTTTTGTTTAGTTATATATAATATATAGATTCCATTCAGAGAATTCCACACATATAAAAGAAAACCAAAATAAACTAATGAATACTTTCTTTATCAACCTCTTCAATAGTTATAGTGAATCATTTTATATATTTTGATAATTCAACGAAAATGAAAGATAGCATAATTTAGGGAAATCAGATTTTAAGATTTTTTAGGGATGATTCAACCCCTGGACTTAATTAAGCGGTATACTTTCTTCTCTATGTCGCCGTCTCATCAATGAGCGTAGATTGATGGAGATGGCTTTTGTGCCGGTCAATCTGTATCAAACTTGCATCATTTTGTTGGATCAAAGATCGGCAGGTGATCCGTCCTTTCTCCTCTGCCGTGGTTCATGCATTCTTCCTTCCACTTACTTGAATCAAGTTCCAAGACCGCCAAGAGCTTAAGGTTCCTAATCAAAAAGAAGTCATTGCATTTTTTAATTTCATTTCTTTCTCATCGAATTCTTTGATTTTCTTTATATATTCCTGATTTATGTGGTCGAAGCACCACTACACCAGGTGGTAAATCAAGTGTCTCGTTCGCAGCCTTCATTCCTGCCTGCTCGCTTCCACACACGCCTTGCATTCTGAACGGTTGCCCTTCCTTCAGTCGAACCCTGCTCCCGCTTAGATGGAACAGGAGCCCTGCCAGAACTAGAACAGAGGGCGCCAATTTGATCGCTTATACAGACCTTGACTGCCGCAAATCCAGTCTTATACGCCACGCCCTATAGATGAGTCATAGCATAGGGAGCACCCTGCTTTTTGTCGTCCATAGGAAGAGAGGGGTCAGCGAGCAGTTCCATCTTTACCAAAGGCAAACAGCCCCAATCTTATTCAGCGCGGGGAGCCTGCATGACAAGAGCAGGCAGCAGGCATGGTGCATGGGACCAACCACTTCTTTTTCTCGCCACGCCAGCCACTTCATTCAATCATATGTTCTATTCCGGGACAAGACCACCTTTCGTACATTTCTTTCTAGTTCAATTGGGGACTTTCTTACTTTCTTTCTGAAAAGGCCGGCTTATTACGCCGCTGACTTACCTAACGTATACGCTTCGCTACGCTTACTCACTTTCTTTCAAGACAAAGAGGATAGCGCGCTTCTTACATTACACCACCACTTCTAAGATAAGAGACCACTCTTCTCCTTTGAAAGCGCAACAGCTAAGCGCTTGCTTGGTACCAAGTGGTTGGTTGGCTAAGAATAAGAAGCAAAAAGCAAAAAGCCCGCTTTAGCTGCCGCTTTCTTTCATAACAGAGCCGGGAATAACGGCCGGCATAGAAGTCTCTCGCACGCAAGGAGATGCTGTGCTGCTGGATGTCACGGTTCCGGGGCGCCATGATCCTTCTCTCTGGAACAATCGAGGGCACTGACTGACTGCATCAATCATCGCTCAGTGAGCTAGCGCTTCGCTTGCATGCAAGGCGGCAGCGCCAGGTAGACGCGCGCGGGCGAAGGAGATGCATTTATGGTACTGGTGGTACTGGACAAGCTCTCAGGGAATAATCTCTTTCTTATTTCTTCCTTTCTTTCCCATGACGACTAGGAACGGGCAAATAAAAAATTTCACTTCGAATTCCGGACCTCAACATCCTGCTGCTCATGGTGTTTCACGATCAGTATTGGAAATGAACGGAGAAGTGGTGGAACGTGCGGAACCACATATTGGATCACTCCAGTGCGGCACGAAGCCGCTGACGCCGAGTCGGCTCCTATGCCGCTAGCTATGCCCTGCTTGGTCCCCCGGCACGGTGGAGGTTCCGTAGCGCGTCATGAGCACCGGGCAAAAGGCGGGGCGGTTGAGCAACTCGAGCGAACCACCCTACCTTACTACTTAATAGGGACAGAAGGGAGAAGGTTGTGAAGGTGGCCTCGTTATCCACACCTCCGGTCGGATGAATGGAGGACCGACCGACCCGGGTTTTCACGAGCGTTGGCGGGTCCTGGAGTGCCCGTCAAGGGCGCTAGCGCATACCCCGGGGTGATCATCACCACCTGCACCTCACATCTCGGCACAGTGGAACGTGTAACCCGCCTGCTGCCCCATTCAACTACACTTGTTCCTGTAATCCATAGCCTAACAGAACGCAGCAGCAAGGGACAACCCACCCATACAGCCAGCGGGGAGGATGGCACTACTGGCAAAGACCGTCTGGCGAAAACGCCGCAGGCGCGAAGCGTGGTAGGCCTGCGCCGGGGGAGCATAGCATAGGGAGGAAAGGGAGCCCGGACGGTGGAAGAGCCAGGGGAGGCCGGGTCATTTGACGGAAATGGAAGGCTTTTTCCGAGCGGCTCATGAATTCTTGGAAAAAGAGGGAGCGAGCCAATGGATCAATGAATAGATAGAGTCAACGGTACGACAGACAGCGCTGCCTACACGCGAATTTGCTTCCGAGGTCGAGCAGTCTCAATTTCACTACAGGATTTGCGAATGAATGCTGGGCTGGGCCACCTCGAATGGCGTGAGCCGCATGCGGGGAGACCCGCACGTACGGTTTTTAGGGGGATCTGGCCGAAAGACCGGCCGGCGCCCACCCGACTAGAGGGACTGAGAAATTAATAGAGTACAAAACGTATCTTCAAGCTTTACCTTATTCTGATCGTTCAGAGGGCGATCGCGGAGTCACTGAATGAAGTCCTCCGTTTCTTTCGGAGGTGCTGACCCGCAGCGAGGCAGAGATGACTAAGTGACATATGGAATATGGCGACGACAACAGCATGTCGTAGAAGGAGATAACAGGTGGAGCCAACGACCCACTCAGACTAAAGTATCTACAACTACATCCCCGAGCGGCAGTCAAACGGGGGCGTGAATGCGAGATGCCAGCGGAATGATCGGCCGGACAGAGGCTAGGGCTGCTTCCTTCCCACCGCGTCCTTCCTTGTGTGTCGGAGATACAAAGCGAGTGCACCGGAAAAGAACGAAGGTCGATCTATTCTATGGCGAAGCATCCGAAGCATAACTGCACACTCACACGATCTTTGCCGAGAGATAGGAGCATTCGGTGGAACCGGTGAACTACACTTGCTTCTGGATAGATGTGTGGGACAGAGGGCTCGTGGTACCAGCTGCCCACCCTTCCTCCGCTTTGAGAACCGTGTGAACGGAGAGTGGGCAGAAGGGAAGGAGGTCCTCATACGGAGTCGCACACTTGAGCAGTGCGGGAGACTTGGGAATGGGTCGAGTAAACTCCCCTGGGGCCGGAAAAATAAAAGACGAAGCCCTTGGTCTTTCTTTTTTCTTAGTGATTGGAAAGGAGGGCGCCAGGGTATGTTATAGAAAGGGAAGGCAGAGGTAGTACTTCGAATGGCGAAGAGAGGTAGCTTTAGTTACTCGACCGGCTGAAAAAGATCAAGGGCGCGCTAGCGCACTACGGCTTTTCAGCCAGGGAGAGGAAGCGAAGGAAGGGAAGGAATGGGAAATCGTAAAGGATGACTTCTTTGTTGGCGAAACGAAGGGGGGAAACCACACCAGTGATTCTCTGAGCCGGTCTGGATTTCCAACGCCTCGGGAAACTGGTCGAGATAGATGACAGCACCTTTTTCCCCTCTTCCTTACCCTTACCGGGAGGGCGATCTTCTCTTCTGGCCTTCACCTCCCGCCCGGCCCGGAAATAGAACAAGCCCCCCTTCTGATCCATTCATTTCTGCAAGCAGGGGGGATCCAGAGCTAAGCCCCCTCCTATTCGAGGCCGGGTGGCCTCGCCCCACAAGCACCCAACCTTCCTTTTGCTCTTCCTTCGGTTTGGCTCCACGAACGCGCCACCTAGGAGCCCTACTCATATTCAAAAGGCGCTACAGGAAGGAGCTTGACTCCTTAATTCAAGCGCAAGCCCCCTAGTTGCAAAGTACCAAAGTGGTTGCGGGAACGAGACGCTTGACGGTTTATGGATGGATTCAGTCTCACTCTCCGTTTCTCTGTTCCTTCGGATTCAGTCTCACTCCCTCTCCCTCTGGTCGACTCAGTCAAGCTACCTCCTCCATCAAGATAAAAAAAATGTCGTGACGCTTTGGTTACCGGCGAACGCTTCCAAAGGCGACCCTCTCGAGTTTCCGGCTGTTTCCTAGATTGAAGTAGCCTTTTTCGCCCTCAGAAAGAAGTCACTATCAAACGCAAAAAAAGAAAAAAATTTGAGGAGAATGAAACTCAACACAAATCTGAGTATCTTTCAAATCAAATCAAAGTAGTTCAAAATTGGAAATCTCTTTCCACACATTTCAAAAACGAAAAACGAATGAAAAAACACAAAGAAAGTGCTATATTATATTATATATAATTCTATATGTAAATAGCATTGAAATATATAATTTTTCTATTTCAATTTCAAGATTCATATTCCATGAAGAGAATTCCACACATATCAAAACAAAAAAACACACACACAAACAAAGCAGCATGAAACCTCTTCAATATAGTGAAGTTAATCTTTCTCACATTTATGCGTCGGTGTGATAATAAAGAATGGGTTTGCGACTGAAGGAAGTAGGGCTCCTATTGAAAGGCCCCTCAAAAGGCGACCTTCCATACTAGCTGAAATTTTTCCAATATCATGGAATAGGGGCTAAGGTCACTCAAGTGGGAGAGCCGTGTTATGGGTGACCTCATTGCACGGTTCAGAGAGCACTTGTGTATGTGATGCAAGTGAACGTGTACGAAAAAGCTGTCGTCAAGTTTCGTTGTTCGTTCCGTCGTCGACCCT